TACCCCCTGTTCCTGAAAAGTAGTCACTACCTGAGCCACAGAAGATGCTTTTTGTCCAATAGCTACATAAACGCATATTACATTTTGACCTTTTTGATTGAGAATAGTATCCGTGGCTACTGCTGTTTTACCGGTCTGTCTGTCCCCAATAATTAATTCTCGCTGGCCCCGTCCTATAGGGATCATGGCATCAATAGCAATAAGTCCGGTTTGCATCGGCTCATATACAGAACGTCTTGAAATAATACCCGGGGCGGGCGATTCAATTAACCGAGATTCCGAAGCGGAAATCTCACCCCTACCATCAATGGGTTTCGCTAGAGCATTTATAACACGACCCAAAAAAGCCTCGCTCACAGGTATCTGAGCAATTCTTCCTGTTGCTTTTACAGAACTTCCCTCTTGTATCATCAAACCATCACCCATTAAGACAACACCAACATTATTGGATTCCAAATTAAGAGCAATACCTACTGTACCCTCTTCAAATTCTACTAATTCGCCTGCCATCACTTCATCAAGACCATGAATACGAGCAATGCCGTCGCCCACTTGAAGTACGGTGCCGGTATTAACAATCTTGACTTCTCTATTATATTGCTCAATACGTTCGCGGATAATATTACTAATTTCATCGGCTCTAAGGGTTGCCATGAGTCTTGCTTAATTCTTTTTCAGAAGCAAAGGAAAAATCAATAAATAATGCCTACACTATAGTAGACAGTAGCAGTAGAAGAGGGCTGATGACTAATCCGTTATTTTTTTCATCACCCCAAACATACCAATATTCGCGCTGATGGTGCGTAAATGTAACTCGTTGTTTAAACAACTATTCAAAGTTCCTAAAGCTCCTTGTAAGGCTTGTTGAAAAACACGTTGTCGAACTTGATTAATCGCTCTTTGTTGTTCAAACTGAACGGTCTCATTTTTGTCATTTTCTAATCGTTCCAAATTCTGATAAGTTGCATTAATCAAATTACACTTGTCTCGTTCTATCTCAGAGTATCCATTCACTCTAAACTCATCCGCTTCCATTTTTACTTTTCTTAAGCGGGCCTTGGCTTTTTCCAGCTTTTCAATGGCCCCTCCGCGCAGCTCTTCGGAATTTCGAATAGTACTCAAGATTCTCTGTTTTCGATTATCTAATAAATCACTTAATGAAAGTAGATTATCTTCCCATTAATTTTGGAAATTACACGATCTCTTCCCGAACCAAACATGAATCTTTCGATTCATTTGGCTCTCACGCTCAGGACATTCCTATCTTGCTTTTTTATTTCTGTAATGAGCTTATCCTCTCTTTTCTGTTGGGATTCCGAAATATGGAAACGGTTCGTTGCTCCAAGACCAGAATATTCGGAGGACTCTTCCGACCAGACAAAAAATCTGAAATTCTCGGCAAAGTAATTTCTTTTTTTCTTTCAATCCAAAAAATTCCGTGTACATTATACACGTTATACGTAGGTCGTCAATTTCGCATTAGCCAAAAAAATAGGGGAATCCCTCTTTTCCAATAAAAGGTTCCAATCATTTTCTCAATATGAGTGTTCTATATCGAAGAAAGTATAACTATTCATTTTGAATATCTCCATCCTAACAATAATGGTAGAAAGAGTACCAATGTTGCGCCCGGACTTCAAACAGTTTTGCTTTAACCATGTTTAGGGTCCCACATTCTTGGTTGATAGAGAATCAAAGTTTATTTACCAATGAATCACGAAATGCTATGGTTCGTACATATGATTTCTAAAAAAATGCAGAAGTAATTCGCGAGATTGTGCACCTTTCTTTGCTAGTTATTTAGTTATAAAGAAGAAATAAAGTGCAGCTGTTTAGATCCAGCTTATTTTTGAAATAAACAACTCGCACACACTCCCTTTCCAAAAAAAATCAATACACCAAGGACTACACTTAGATTTATTGGATTTGTTGCTAAAATATCGGTATTAAATCCGAAACTCCCGGCGGATGGCCAGTGACCCAAGGAAACGAAAGAATCGGTTACATTTTTCATATGATCTCCTCTTATAAATAGGACTAAATAGACTTCTTTTTGTATTACTTCGCTTTTATTTGATTAATTTTATTTTATTATTTCTCAATTCAATATATTCAAATTTTTTTTTGAAGACTCTTAACAAAGACTTAATTATAATTAGGTCCCTCACCCCAGAGATTATATCAATTGCGATATATCCGGTTTGTTCCAATGCTTTCGAAAAAAGAGAATTGCGTTAGGCTGAGAACGGGAAGGAAGAAAAGGAGTGGATCCGCGAATTCCCGATCCTCAAATTAGTCCTTCCCCCGGGGCATTCTCTCCGAATTAAGTTAAAGTTATTGTAGAAGTGAAATCTTCATATCATATAATTCGAAAAATTAAGCGGCGAATTCTAAGAAAATAAGAAAGACAAAACAAAGACTTTCCAATTTCGAGAATTAAACAAATGGGTTTGCAAATAAAAGCGCTAGTGCTACGACCAGTCCATAAATTGTTAAAGCTTCCATAAAAGCTAGACTAAGCAATAAAGTACCTCGTATTTTACCTTCTGCCTCTGGTTGTCTCGCAATACCTTCTACGGCTTGTCCCGCAGCAGTACCTTGACCAACTCCAGGTCCAATAGAAGCCAGCCCTACAGCCAATCCAGCAGCAATAACGGAAGCGGCAGAAATCAGTGGATTCATGGTAAGCTCCTCGCATAAAAATAAAGAAATGGTTAATGATACAAGGAACCAATTCATTTTTTTATTATTCCATTACTAAGATCCATTCAGTCAAAATAACTATGAACGGAAAATTTTGAGTAAGAAGATTTTTGAATGAGAAGAACGGCTTCGATCTCCGGTTTTTCGTTCCTATCCACGTAGTCCTTATCAATCCATAAGGACCGAGTTCTTGTATTTCATTATTTATTTTTCCGAACCATTTTTTCAATTCTGCAGTTTTTCTCTTCTATATGCTTGATTTCATCTGTTTATTCATTTGGCCCAGACGAGCTGAGAGGGCTTCTCGTGTAATTCCTATCTAAATGCGCGGTAGAGTAGCAAAGTAAATATAATATATGAATAGTTCATATAGAACTAGTAAATATATACTATCACATATACATGGCTTTCTTTCATAACGTAAACCAAAAATGCGCATCTTAAACCCGATTATCGATATAGAATAATTCTTTGAAACATACAATACAGAAGGCCTGGCTTATAAGCATTAAATATATTACATATACCCAGGGGAACCCGTTCCTAACCGATTTTGTAAAATTTGTATTTGTAAATTTACGGGTTTAATTTGGATTCTCGTTATCCCGCATTAATCCAAGTATAAAAAAAATGAATGCATTTTAAAATTGGAATCTTTCCATTCCATTTCCATATATATATAAACGAGATCCATATTTGAGATTCAGTTGGGTGCAATCAATTCGAATTTGAATCCTTTTAATCCATCGTGTAAAAAAAAAAAAAAAGAGTTCTATAGAACTCTTTTTTTTTAGTGCACACCGGAACCAGATAACAGAACCATTATTATTCAAATTCTGTATGAATCATAAAAAAGGTGTGATTGACTCTGAACAAATGGAATATGGCATAAATGGGTAAGACAAAAATCTTAGGAAAGGATATTCTGTAAGATACAATTCGTACCCTTTTTGACAATTGAATTCCACAATATCATAATTTTTTGATTATCATTCCATTCATATATACCGCATATTGTATTTATTCTGTTCCAAAATTGCTTAAGCTTAAACAAGATGCCCATCCGTTGCATTGGTATCACAAAAGCATATTTTGAAAATCAATGATGACCCTCCATTGATTCCCCTATATAAGCCGCGGCTAAAGTTGCGAAAATAAGAGCTTGAATACCACTTGTAAATAATCCAAGGAACATGACAGGTATAGGAACTACTGAAGGGACTAAAGAAACAAGAACAACAACGACTAATTCATCAGCCAATATATTCCCAAAAAGTCGAAAACTTAGTGATAAGGGTTTTGTGAAATCTTCTAGGATGTTAATTGGTAAAAGGATTGGAGTTGGTTGAATATATTTACCGAAATAACCCAATCCTTTTTTTGTAAGACCCGCATAGAAATATGCTACTGACGTAGGTAAAGCTAAAGCAACAGTAGTATTTATATCATTCGTGGGTGCGGCCAACTCCCCGTGAGGTAATTCTATGATTTTCCAAGGTAAAAGAGCCCCTGACCAGTTGGAAACAAAAATAAATAAGAACATAGTTCCAATAAAAGGAACCCAAGGACCATACTCTTCTCCAATTTGGGTTTTGCTCAAATCTCGAATGAATTCAAGGACATATTCAAAGAAATTCTGACCATCGGTCGGAATGGTTTGTGGATTGCGAACAGCGATCGTAGCGGAACCTAATAAGATAGCAATTACGAACCAAGAAGTAATAAGTACTTGGGCATGGACTTGGAAACCCCCTATTTGCCAATAGAAATGTTGGCCTACTTCTACACCGGATATATCATATAACCCTTTTAGGGTGTTGATGGAACATGGTAGAACATTCATATTGCCCTCTGAGAGAAATAGAATTTAAAAGGGAATTATTTGGATTCAAACCTATCTTTATCGATTCACCTACTTTATATTTCAGATACGAAGTAATTACAAAATATCTGCAGCAATTTTGATCTCTTTTTCGATATTCAGGATATAGTAAAGTAACCGATTCCAAAAATAGATGGAATTCACGAAGTAATTGACTTATCTTATTATTAATCAACGATTTCTTATATTCTAGCTAGAACGACCTTCGCAAATTGCGGATACTAGTTTAGTAAGAATGAATCGGATTGAAGCTCTAGCGTCATCATTGGCTGGAATCGGAAGATCCGCAAGATCTGGGTCACAATTTGTATCGATTAAACAAATTGTTGGAATTCCCAAAGTAATACACTCTCGAAGAGCCGTATATTCTCCTTGCTGATCAACGACGATTACAATATCGGGCAACCCCGTCATATATTTGATGCCGCCCAGATATTTTTGCAAGTGAGATAATTGTCTCTTGAGCATTGCTGCATCTCGTTTCGGAAGATGGTTGAGTCTTCCCGTCTTTTGCGCTGCTCTCAAGTCCCTGAACTTATGAAGTCTTGTTTCGGTAGTGGACCAATTTGTTGACATACCACCGGGCCATTTTTTATTAACATAATGACATCGAGCCCTTATTGCAGCCGATGCTACTGAACCAGCTGCTTTCTTTTTTGTACCAACGATTAAGAATTGTTTTCCTCTACTTGCTGCATAAAAAACTAAATCACACGCTTCTGATAAAAAACGAGCAGTTCTAGTAAGATTTATAATATGAATACCTTTACGCTTTGCAGAGATATAAGGTGCCATTCTAGGATTCCACTTCCTAATACCATGACCCAAATGAACTCTTGCTTCCATCATCTCTTCCAAATGTATGTTCCAATACTTTCTTGTCATTGCTCCCCACACTTCCTCTTTTTTAGACGAGGTACCTGATGAAATCCAAAATTGTTCCGATGGAACCTTTCTACCGGAGATTGAGCGGTGATACACGGCCCAAGCTATTAATTCCTTTCTATTGGTTATTTTGGTTATAAAAAAAATGGACCACATTACGTTGTTTTTTGAACAACCAAAAGCCGGGACAGTGAAAGTTTCATTAAATGAAAAGGCGAAATCCATTCTTATGAATCAATCAGTAAATCCTAATTGTTTTGTAAATGATTGTTCTGATGTATTCGGGAAATTCCTGGCGGTGCAAGAATCAAACAATTCTTTGTGGTGGAACAAAATATCTCTCATGCCCCCCTCGAATAGATTCTTCTTTCCAATTTCCAAAGAAACGCTGCTGTGGGGACTTAAAGGGTGCACTAATCCTTTGAATCCGGTACCAACGGGTATCATACCCCCCAGAACAACATTCTCTTTCAGGCCTTTCAACCAATCGATACGACCTCGTAGAGCGGCTTTTGCTAAAACTCTCGCAGTTTCTTGAAAACTCGCTTCTGATATGAAACTTTGAGTATTCAGAGACGCCCTCGTTATTCCTAATAAGACGGCTCGGTAACGGATCGCTTCTTCCAAAGCGCGACCGGTTCGTTCTGCCCTCAACAATCCAATTAATTCGCCGGGTGAAAAAACATTTGACATTCCATCTTCTGAAACCGACACTTTGGATGTTATTTGACGTACAATAATTTCTATATGCCTATTATGTATCTGCACGCCCTGTGATCGATAAACCTTTTGAATCTTATTAACCAAAGATATACGGCTTTGCGCTATGGTTAGTTCAGCGCCAATCAAGAATCCCCAAGGAATCCCAAGAATTCTTGTTATACGTTCATTCCAACCCTCAACCCGTTTTTCTAAGTTCATTGATATTGAATCAATCGAACGAACTTCTAACACTTGTTCTACTTTTGGAAGACCTTGCGTTATATCGCCCGATCTCGCTTTTTCATAGATAAATGTAACTAATGTATCCCCCCCGTAAAGGATTTCCCCATAATGGCCATGAACGGTTGCTCCTGGAGTAGCCAAATAGGGCTTTGCAGATCTTAGTACTAAAGAGTCAACATCAATAATTAGGACTTGTCCCGATTTTAGATGTGGTCCAAATTTAGATATACATACATTTTCACAAAAAAACTGTCCAAGGTTAATTATTGCCGATGGTTCTTCACAATAATCGTGATGGAGAAAATACCAATTCCAATTGAATGGATTTAAAATCATGTTAATGGATGGGTCGGGATTATAAATTCCCCCGTTTTCATCTAGTAAATAATATTTAAGTACTTTGGAAGTCGATGTAAAATTGTCAAGCAGTGAGTGCTTTTTTACCAAGATTAGATTATGTGTTATTAAATAGTAAAATGAAAAAAAATGCGTAATTTTAGAAACAATTCCTAAGGGACCCAACCAATTCCTAATTGGGAATAGCCGACCCCCTGTATTTGATTTTTTTGTCACATTGGTGTGATATTTTAACCCCTTGAATGGACCTATTCGAAAACAATTCGATGATGACAAAGTTATTAAGGATTCACATTCCTTATGTTTATTCAACAACGTACGAATAGTTCCTTGATGACGAATACGTGATTGTTTCATTCTTGCCTTGGAATAGAAAGGATTGAGATTAGTGCGATCTGATCCATTAGCGGGGATCAATCCTGATCCTGCCGGATCATTCCTTTTTCTGGTATAGGAAATAGGGGACTTCACTAAGTCCATTTTTATAAAATATCGAATCAGAGTATTTATCCTTAACTCAACCAAGGACGCATGAACCTCCTCTATAGAAGACCCATTTTTGTCTTGGTCCCAATTCACGACTAAACAAGTTCGAACTAATTGAATATTTGTGTGAGAAATTCCGCGAATTCGTTTTCCATTTCCATAAAGAATATAATTGACAACTCGAAGTTGCACATTATCCCTTTCCTGCAAGGGATCTTGGGCGAAAATCGCGGCGAAATTGA